CTCTTTTTTATATTTCATCAATTCAATTTCGTTTTATTAAGACTTAATTCCGTAAAAATCCCTGCCTTCTTTAAAATATCATGAACTGTTCTTGTTGGTTGAGCGCCGTTTTTAAGAAAATCGAGAATAGCAGGAAGATTTAAATAAGTTTGATTAGTTATCGGATCATAAAAACCCACCTTGCTAAGATCTCTTCCTTCTCTTCGGGATCGAACATCAATTGCAACGATTCGATAAACGGCTCATTGGGATAGATGTATATGAATAATACCCCCCCCCTAGAAACGTATAAGAGGTTTTGGCCTCGTACGGCTCGAGAAAAAAATTCAATTAAGTAGAAGTTAACTTTAACTCTCTGTATAAAATTCAAATAGTAAATTCAAATATTAAATAGATTAATAAAAACATTAAATAAATTAGCCAGTATTGAAACCCTAAATATTTTTTCCATAAAAAGCATTCATAACATTCGTACTCTCGTAACTCAAGTTAAACAACTCTCAAATATCTCACCGGAGAATCCTTAAGTACTTTTTTTATTGAGTAGTCTCTAGCCCTTTTTTTGTTTGTCTCATTTTGAGAATCAATTTTGATTCTTTATTCTGATCTAATTGTTCAAACAATTGAAAACTGGATTTCCTTGTTTCAGGATGCTTTATCCTTACTTTGAATCTTTAGGTTTAGACATGACTTCGGTGATCTTGAATCGTTTTATGAAAAAAGGGCAGCAACAAGCCCCTTATTTTGTTTATGATTTCTTTTCTTTCTATACAAAGAATCATACAAACGCTTGATTCACGCATGATAAAAGTTTGATTCAAAGAATTTTACAATTTTAAGAAAATTTCCTTTTCCATTGTAAAATTGCTTGAAAGGACTTTTTTTTTCAATATAAAAAGACTTACGAAGTTGTTCCAACTTATTGATTCGCACTAACCCTAGATCCTTACTCCTGCGAAAGGAATAAAAACTTTCTATTCTCCTCGAGCTCCATCCTGTACTCTTTTTTATATTCCAAAAAAGTGTAGGACTCGAGTAAAATAGAACACAAAATGTCGAGCTAAGAGCACCTATATTCCTATATAAAATATAAAAAGTGGCGGATGAAAAAATCCACAGCAGATCATGTCCTTCAATTCAAGTCGCACGTTGCTTTCTACCACATCGTTTTAAACGAAGTTTTACCATAACATTCCTCTAGTTTGTGTAATTGATTCAATTATGGAATCATGAATAGTCGTAGTTCAGTCAGTATATCGTAATCTATACCTTTTCTTTATCTATGAATTGAATAGTGAATTTACGCGTAAAGGTTCAGTCAGAATTCAAACTCTTAGAATCTATGGTTCTATCTTACTTACCCGCATCACACACAAATTAAAAAAGCAAATAGAATTTTTTGAATTCGGTTGAAATAATGAAAAATAAGTTTATTCTTCTTTTCATTTCAATATTTTATTCTTAAAAAATATTGGATTTTTAAACAGAAAGAGAAAGATGGTGTACAAAGGCAAGAGAAGGTTGATTCCGTAATGACTGTACTCTGGGACGGAAGGATTCGAACCTCCGAATAGCGGGACCAAAACCCGTTGCCTTACCGCTTGGCTACGCCCCATTTCGCTTTTTATTCAAGACTACTTAAAGAGTAATATTCCTATTGGTTGTTCGTCAATTCAAAATTAAATATAGATTACATTGGTACTAGAGTTTTAACGCGTGTAGATAGCAAATAAAACTTACTTTATTGATCATTACATAGAATTCAATTAAGATATTGTATGAAAATATTATTTCTTTAATTCTCATAAGAGAATGAAAGGATTTTTGATTGAGTAAGTTCAACAAAGTCTTTTTAGACTATCTTTCTTTATTTTTTCCTTATATAAAAAATATATTAATAACTCAATCAAAATTAAATTATCCACAAGAACACCAATTTTTGTTATGCTTAATATATTTAATTTGATCTGTATTTGTTTTAATTCTGCCCTTTTTTCAAGCACTTTTTTAGTCGCCAAATTGCCAGAGGCCTACGCCTTTTTGAATCCAATCGTAGATGTTATGCCCGTAATACCTCTTTTTTTTCTTCTCTTAGCCTTTGTTTGGCAAGCCGCTGTAAGTTTTCGATGAAATTCTTAATACTGTCTTAAAAAAATTCACGATTTTTATTCTTCCAACAATTCAAAAGATCAAAAAAATTGTGACGTATGAACGAACTCTCAATTCAAACATTGAATTTTTTGGTAGCCATACTAAATCTGGATCATTTCTATTTCCTAAATTTTATCCTCTTTTCCCTAAATGAAAGAACCTAATTAGATTTGAGTTCACCAAAAAAGATCTAGATGTTGGTATGCAAATCTGTTTGAATATGAAAGATTCGACTTTTATCTTAATTACAAATGACTTTCCGAAACCTTTTTTATTTATTTATTGGTATCAAAATTAGATATTTGATATAAAAATAGAGAATCTATTCTCTTTTTTTTTTTTAGTAAGATCTTGGAGATTGTGTAATGCTTACTCTGAAACTTTTTGTATACACTGTAGTTATATTCTTTGTTTCTCTCTTCATATTTGGATTCCTATCTAATGATCCAGGACGTAATCCGGGACGTGAAGAATAAAAAAGAAAGTTTTTTTATTGCTTTATTTAATTAGTGGAAATGCGCGAATTTTATTAGGATTTTATCTATTACACACCATCAGAAAGGGAAAGAGAGGGATTCGAACCCTCGGTACGATTAACTCGTACAATGGATTAGCAATCCAACGCTTTAGTCCACTCAGCCATCTCTCCTAATCGAAAAGGGATACTTATTAGGTTCCATTAAACAAAAAAAAGGCTTGAAAAAGAACCTTCTCCACTTTATTCTTAAAAAGATTTCTTTTTTTGTATAGATTATTCTTTATTTTGTATAGATTATTCTTTATATTATATATTTTTTTTCATTTTCTATATTATATTATATATATATATAATTTCGTTTTTATTATATAAATATATTTATCCTCTATTTATATATATATAATATATATATATTACTATTATATAACTGTTTTTATAGAACTTTCTCAGTAATTCTAGTTACATTAAAAATTTAGATAAAAATTAGATAAAGAAAAGGCACGAACTCTAAAGAGAAATAAAAAACACCACAATAATAGAAATAGAGAATCCTTTTTTATTTTGTATCGTCAAAACACAAGTAAAAGATCTTTTTTATTTTAATAGCCTGGCCTGGTCAGTCCCCAGCCGGGCCTTTTTTTGTTAAAATTAAAAAGACTCATCCGATGGATTTTTAGACAAAAAAGATTTGAAATTGAAAAAAAAAAGTGAAATTGAATCCGCTTTGACTAATTTTATTAAGTCAACGCTAGAATTTTCTAATTTTTTTTTCAGATTTTTTTATTACACCCCCGATTACTTTGTTCGACAAAAGGTTAATTTATATGCAATAATTGCATTGTAGCGGGTATAGTTTAGTGGTAAAAGTGTGATTCGTTCCTTTAACCCTTTAATAGTTAAAGGGTCTCTCGGTTTGATTCATCTTCCGATCAAAAATTTTATTTCTTAAAAGGATTTAGTCCTTTCCCTTTCAATGAAAGATTCAAGGAAGGTTATAGATTCTCGTAATTTGTATCCAAAGACTCTAATCAATTGTAAATTTGGATTATAAAATTCCGAAACATAATTTTTGAATTGGATGACTATTTACAATTCAATAAGTATAACAAGAGGATCCATGGATAAAGCTAGAAAAGTGTCTTTCTAATCGTAACTAAATCTTCAGTTCTATTCATTGTTTGATATAGAAAACATTGAAGCAAAATAGCTATTAAACGAGAACTTTGGTTTACTAAAGACATCGATATTTTATATTGTTTTAGCTCGGTAGAAACCAAAAACTTTTCCTAAGGATTCCGTTAAATAGAAATAAAGAACGAAGTAACTAGAAAGATTGTTCGAGTTCGCCTGATCTATCTTCTAGAAGGATCATCTAGAAAGCAAACTTTTCTGTGAAAGTACCCAGACGGAAAAAAAGCTAACATAGATGTTATGGGTCGAATTTTGATTTCGTTCCCGTCTTTTTTTTATTTGAGAATTTCTCCATCCATCATAAAGGAGCCGAATGAAACCAAAGTTTCATGTTCGGTTTTGAATTAGAGACGTTAAAAATATAAAAATGATCGATCGACGTCGACTAAAACCCTTAGCCTTCCAAGCTAACGATGCGGGTTCGATTCCCGCTACCCGCTCTAAATTCACAATTGCCCCTTTTTTTATTAGAGACAATTTTCTCTATTCTCTATTAGAATTGTCTAATAGCAATTGTGTATTGAAGTGAATTCAATACACAATTGCTAAAAAGATTTCGCACATTCTTTTTTTTAACAATTGGAAAGTAAAAAAAAAAGCGAAAAGCGTCCATTGTCTAATGGATAGGACATAGGTCTTCTAAACCTTTGGTATAGGTTCAAATCCTATTGGACGCAATATCAATATATCTATATTGATATTTATCTATTATTTCCATTTATATATAATATATTTTTATTCTATTTCGAAAAAAGATAAGAAAGAAATAAAATAAGAAATCAATTCTGAATGCTTTACGATTTAATATTAAACAGATATTAGTTATATACTTCTTTCTATTATATATACTTGACTTATAGACTTCTATTTATAGAATTTCTTAAAAATTTAATTAAAATTAAAGAGTAAAATTGACTAAAGAATCAAAAATAAGAACGATCCGTTTCGTTTCTTTTTTTATCATTTCTCCTGAAGTAGAAAACGTTCTAGTTGCTCTTGAATACCTTCTTTCAAAAAGCTTTCTGCTTCAGCGGTTAATGTTTTGGTAGAGGCTATGATTTCTTGAAACTGAGGTTTATTCGTTTTTAAGTAAGTGCGTAACTGAACGAGAAATTTTCTTACTTGTCCAATTTCTAATCCATCCAGATAACCATTTGTTCCGGTATAAATGGTCATTATC